TGAACAGGCAGATACAAAAGGAATTCAAGTACAAATTGCAGGGCGTATTGACGGAAAAGAAATTGCACGCGTCGAATGGATCAGAGAAGGTAGGGTTCCTCTACAAACCATTGGAGCTAAAATTGATTATTGTTCCTATACAGTTCGAACTATATACGGGGTATTAGGAATCAAAATTTGGATATTTGTAGACGAAGAAAAATAAGACTTTACGAGTCTTTACAGTCTACCCATTGATGGAAATAGAACAAAAAAGAATAAACTTTTTTTTTCTTTTTATGTTCAATCAAAACAAAAATTAGAAATTCCGCAATTCTATAGGGTTGAATAAAAATTCGATTGATCATTTTATATAATTGCTATGCTTAGTGTGTGACTCGTTGGTTTTTTTTAGGGCTAGGATTCAAAAAAATGGACCAGCCTCTAGTATGAACTAATAACTAGAGCACTAATAACCAACTCATTGCTTCGCATTATCTGGATCCAAAGAACCAGTCAAGATATACTATATTGGTCATATCATTGTAGCAACTGAAATCTTTTTTTGCATAAACAAAAAAAAACCAATCTGATTATGAGTTGTGAAGCGAAATCAAAAAAGTATGCGGATAAATGGAAGGATGAGAGAAAGAGAGCAAGGAAAGATCAATGATATAGGATTCCAATATGTAAGGTCTCTGAGTCATCTAATAAAAAACAGTGTAATAAAGCATCAATAATGATTCATCCATAATTAGATGAATAACAAAAAAATCAAGAGCCTGTAGCCAATAAAAACTGAGAAAATTGACTTAAGAAAAAATTTCATTAAAGACTCCGTTGGAGAATTCAGACCTAACCATTAATCGAGAAGCAATGGGAACGATGGAACCCGTGAATACAGAAGATTCTATTGAAAATGAAATGAATCTTAATGATTCATTGGGTGGGATGGCGGAACGAACCAGGGACCTATTCTTTTTTTGGAGAGGTCATAGACTAACCCTACAACTGAAATAAATATTGAAAGAGTAAATATTCGCCCGCGAAAGTTTTATTTTATTGGATTGATAAATTTTGATCGATCCGATCTGGTAAAAGGAAAAAAAAAAAGATTTGTTATAACGTTATAAAAAAAAAAACGACATTGAGATTATCTATAAAGAGAATATACATGGTTAATTATATATCTTGATAAAATCTTTTTTATTTTTAGTCGTTTCATTCGCGAGGAGCTGGATGAGAAGAAACTCTCATGTCCAGTTCTGTAGTAGAGATGGAATTGAGAAAGAACCATCAACTATAACCCCAAAAGAACAAGATTTCGTAAACAACATAGAGGAAGACTGAAAGGAATATCTTATCGAGGTAATCATATTTGTTTCGGTAGATATGCTCTTCAAGCACTTGAACCTGCTTGGATCACATCTAGACAAATCGAAGCAGGGCGCCGAGCAATGACACGAAATGTACGTCGTGGTGGAAAAATATGGGTACGTATATTTCCAGACAAACCTGTTACAGTAAGACCCACGGAAACCCGTATGGGGTCGGGGAAAGGATCCCCCGAATATTGGGTAGCTGTCGTTAAACCCGGTAGAATACTTTATGAAATGAGTGGAGTAGCCGAAAATATAGCTCGAAAGGCTATTTCAATAGCGGCGTCCAAAATGCCTATAAGAACTCAATTCATTATTTCTGGATAGGAATGTAGAACCAAAGGAAAGAAATCTTGGATAAAAAAAACAATTGCAGGTTTTCTTTTTTTTTTTGACTTCGTTCTTTGCTTTACTTTACATCAAACATTAAAAAAACAGATTCAAAAAATGATATGATTCAACCTCAAACCCATTTGAATGTAGCAGACAATAGCGGGGCCCGAGAATTGATGTGTATTCGAATCATAGGAGCCAGTAATCGCCGATATGCTCATATTGGTGACATTATTGTTGCTGTGATCAAGGAAGCAGTACCAAATACGCCTCTAGAAAGATCAGAAGTGATCAGAGCTGTAATTGTACGTACTTGTAAAGAACTCAAACGTGACAACGGTATGATAATACGATATGATGACAATGCTGCAGTTGTCATTGATCAAGAAGGAAATCCAAAAGGAACTCGAGTTTTTGGTGCGATCGCCCGGGAATTGAGACAGTTAAATTTTACTAAAATAGTTTCCTTAGCACCTGAAGTATTATAAGATGAGATGAAACCGCAATATAGTGATAGTATTTAAATACTAGAGATAAATATAAATTTAGTAGAGTATGTCTCATGTATATACTTTTAATAATTTTCATAAAAAAAAAGAACATGTTGATTATATCAAAAATTTGGAAGCAACAAAATTTTTAGTTTATCATGGGTAAGGACACTATTGCTGACATAATAACTTCTATACGAAATGCTGACATGAATAGAAAAGGCACGCTTCGAATAGCATCTACTAACATCACCGAAAACATTGTTAAAATACTTTTACGAGAGGGTTTTCTCGAAAACGTAAGGGAACTTGTGGAAA